TATATATATATATAAGTAATGGTTGATTACCTAAATAGTAACAAGTCTAAATAAATATATATATATATATATATATATAAATATATAAATAAATAAATAATTATTTATTAATATATAATTATTGATTATAAATATTTAATATAAATTTTAAATTAAATTTAAAGATATCTTATTCAATATATTCTTTAAATTTAATTTAAAATTTTTTAAATATTTATATATATAAATATTTAATATACAGATAATTTTTTAATTATATACTTATATATATATATATATATATATATTTACATATAGTAATATTAATAATACTTTATTTAATTATTTAATTTAAAACTTTATTAATTTATTAATTAATAAAATTCATTAATTTTTTTTTATAAAAATAAAAAAAAAATT